GATTTATTAGTGAACAAGGCAAAATTTTATCTAGACGAGTAAATAGATTGACCTTGAAACAACAACGATTAATTACTATTGCTATAAAACAAGCTCGTATTTTATCTTTGTTACCTTTTCTTAATAATGAGAAACAATTTGAGAGAGCAGAGTCGATTCCTAGAAATACTGGTCTTAAAACCAGAAATAAATAGGTATACTATATTCTTAAAATTTATAAATGGATTCAAAACTTCAATCGGAACTTAAGATTGATGTTTTGTTCAAAAAAAGCGTACAATACAAATTGTTGGGAAAAATGGGAAAAGAAGAAAGAAATTTTTTTTCATGAAAACATGTTCCTTCATTCCTACTACTTATTTATCTTAATTTTTAGTTTATTTTTATTAGATCTTCCCGGAGTTCATTCTCCGGGGAATTTTTTTTTAATAATTTCTTTATATTACTTTAGAATCTTTTTTATTTCATGATCTTATTTTATTGGAAATAATATAAAGACAATTTTTATTTGATATAGCTATTTGCGCAAGTATTTTACGATTAAGAAGTAATTGCCTCTTGTATAGATCATGTATTAATCGACTATAACTATAGGATAATTCATTCTCACGAGTTACCGCATTTATACGAGTGATCCATAAACTACGAAAATCTCTCTTTTTCCTTCCTCTATCTCGATGCGCGGAAACCAGGGCTTTCAGTTTTTGTTGAGTAATAGTTCGAGTAAGTCTTGAATGAGCCCCTCGAAAAGTTGATGCAAATAAACGAATTTTTGTTCGACGTCTCCGAGCTATATATCCTCGTCTAACTCTGGTCATTGAATCAAATTAAACTTTGCTGAATAACTAATTGATTTCTGTTCTTTCAGTCATTCTTTTCCCTTCTCTCAGTTTATTAATAACAAAACGGATTATTCCAATATATAAAATAGAAATTCCAATGGCTTTTGCTGCTATAACCTTCCCAACCACGATTTTTTATCTCAGGTATTTCATCATTTCATCTGGAAATAAGAAATTCCACCGATACTAAACTAAATATAAAATAAATAGTGGGTTCCATCGTTTCTATGGTTACTTCTTAAACGGTGAGGTCCTCTCTATACACCGGAGCCCCTTTCTTCATTTAATCAATGTTATTGGTAACTTGTACAGTTCACACTCTTTGGCTCTACCCATGAATTATATAATAATAGGTCTTTTCACAATAAGAGCTATCCATACAGTGACGGCATTTAATTATGAAAGTTGGCTAGGTAGCTGACCCTGTTAGTCCGTTATTTCAAGAATAGGAGCATAATCTTTCTGCTTCTTAAGTGCGATTTCCCCAGCTTAGTGGATAACTATTTGATTTGCTACCAACGGGGAATTGCTTCTCATCCCAAATCGAGACGATTGGATTTGCACCAATGGAAACCATAAATTCCATACACAATGGAGGAATCCTCATTTTTGTTTAGATAGTAAGTAAAGTCAGTAGCCTTTTTATACTCTATCTATTCTATTCATTGATACTGGAAAAATTGTCTCGTTTTCTTTGTTCGAGCTCATGATTTGAACGAGTCGCACATACACCCTAGTACATGTTCCTCGACGCTGAGGGCATCCTCGAAGAGCGGGAGATTTGGTAACATTTCTGATTGGCTGTCTTGTCTTTCTAATAAGTTGTTTAATAGTTGGCATGTTTATATATTATGAAATTTGAATGGGCTGGTTTAGATCGATCTTAACCTGATGATTCTGAATCATTTCTATTTAATTGAATGAATATTTTACCGCGGTAAAATATTTGATATCAAATCATGCAAAATTGAAATTATGGTTTGAAATTCATGGCTTTACGAAAAATCGCCAGTATTTTCGACCGCTACAAGATCAACAATGCCATGAGCTTGGGCTTCCGTTGCTGACATAAAAACATCTCTTTCCATGTCTTCGGATATAATCCATAAAGGGTTTCCTGTTCTTTGTACGTAAACCTTTGTGAGGGTTTCGCGAAGTTTCAATAGTTCTTCCGCTTCCAGGATAAATTCCCCCGCTTGTGCTTCATAAAAAGAACTAGCGGGTTGGTGAATCATAACCCTGATGATATAACATCATGAAAGGTTCTTCTATCTCACATAATTCAGGATAATAAGAAAAAAAAAGATAGAATTGAACAACCGTACGGGCATTTTTTTGCATTGCATACGGCTCTGCAATGGCATTTCCTTTTCTCTTCCTGTTCTTTCCGTCGAAGAAAAGACAAACAAACAGAAGAGAGACAAAAAGAATCCATTTGATTCAGATTGTTGAATAATCCATTTACCACCCTTCCTTTCGTATTCCTTTTGGGAGGAGTTATAAAAATACTATGATGGTTCTGTTGCTTTCTATATTTATCTTATGTGTGATTTAGCAATCCCAAAGTTTTTTTTGATCCGATCAAAATAAAGAAAAAATGATCTTTTTCATTTTCTTACTCTTTTTTTTTCTGAAAAAAAATATAAATATCGCAAAGATACTTTTGGTGTTTAAGAAAAATGGTTTGTGACACTGAAAAGGTTCTTTGACACATAATATCAAAGACCAAATAGGAAATAACCTTTTTTTCATACTACTATTTCGATACATAATCTTGTGTTATTAAAAAACAAAAAAAGGGTTCGGTTTGTTCATATCGAATTTGAAGTGCCATGCTATTATTACTTATCGATATGGCGAAGGCATAGTCCTTTTTCTCAAATAAAAAACACATTGGCGCCAAGCGTGAGGGAATGCTAGACGTTTGGTAATTTCCCCCCCGACCAGAATGAAAGATCCCATTGAAGCGGCTAATCCCATGCAGATTGTGTGTACATCTGGTGGGACAAATTGCATAGTATCATAAATAGCTATTCCGGGTATTACCCAACCTCCGGGGGAGTTTATAAACAAATAAAGATCCTTAGTATCATCCTCTATACTAAGATATACCATAAGACCAACAAGTTGATTCGAGATCTCGCTATCAACCTCTTGTCCTAAAAAAAGTAATCTTTCTCGATAAAGTCGGTTGATTAGGATAAAATTGTATCCCTTAGAAACCGTACATGCACCTTTGGACGCATACGGTTCAAAAAAAAATAATCAATGTGTCGATTCCAGTCCTATTTCGTTTTTTGTACCCGTTTTTTTCTAATGAGGGGACTTGTTCTTCTAATTTGCAACACTTTTGCCCCCTTCCCTCGAAAAAAATCATGAACTTATTGAACTAACCTTTCATTGATGTATTATTTCATCGAGATTTAAATCCCGATGTTATTTTCTTGTTCCTGAACGGGCCCCTTCCTTTTTTTAGGTTCATGTTCTACTCCGGGTAAAGATCCGTCCGAATTATATTTGCACATATAGGGCAAATAATATCAGTACCACTCACTTCTTTTTGTTTTTGTAACACGTTTCATATCTTTTGCCAAACTAAACGATTATATTTAGATAGATTTACCATGCTACTCCATGGATTGCTAGTTTTATATAACTCTTATGGTATAAAAATGATTATGATACAAGCGGTAATCATATATATATATATATATAATTACCCATTTGGTATTTTCTGAACGAAGCCTGGATACTTTGTTGTTATAATTCAACCATAAATCTTTCGAATTTAAATTATTTATCCCCAAAATAAATTGATCTAATTGTACTTCGCGCTTCGAATTCTTGATGGTTCAATCCATTTTTTCTCGGGCGAAACATAAGATATCTCGATCGGGGGAGAGAATGGGTAAATCCCATATGACCCAATATATCTGACAAGTCGCACTATACGTCAACCCAAACTGCATCTTCCTCTCCAGGACTCCGAAAAGGTACTTTTGGAACACCAATGGGCATTAAATAAAAAAAAATTTAAGTACTTTACTTTGATGCGGAAACGTAATAATGAGTTTAGTGTTTTTCTAATTTTTATTTCTGTTTATGCTATCATATAGAAAAGGAAGACGGAATAAATAAAGAAAAATTCTTATGAGTATTCCGTTGGAACGAGTAACAAGTGCATAAATACTTGTTCTTAAAAAATGAAACCAACCCACCATTGCGTATTGCTACTTATCGGGTATAGAATAGATCTGCTTCCATTTTTTCCCACGAACGGAATTGTTCCTTTTTTTCGAATGGAACGAAATAAATATTAACCTTGCTCATAGATAATCTACTGAAAAGAGTTAGGTACTCTAGTATATAAAGTTTCGTTTTTTGCAATGCGATAAAGTTACATAGTGTCCATTTATCTTTGATAAAGAGGTATTTCCATGGGTTTGCCTTGGTATCGTGTTCATACCGTCGTATTGAATGATCCCGGTCGGTTGCTTTCTGTCCATATAATGCATACGGCTTTAGTTTCTGGTTGGGCCGGTTCAATGGCTCTATACGAATTAGCGGTTTTTGATCCTTCTGACCCTGTTCTTGATCCAATGTGGAGACAGGGTATGTTCGTTATACCCTTCATGACTCGTTTAGGAATAACCAATTCATGGGGTGGTTGGAGTATTACAGGAGGGACTATAACGAATCCGGGTATTTGGAGTTACGAAGGTGTGGCAGGGGCACATATTGTGTTTTCTGGCTTGTGCTTTTTGGCAGCTATCTGGCATTGGGTGTATTGGGACCTAGAAATATTCTCTGATGAACGTACAGGAAAACCCTCTTTAGATTTACCAAAAATCTTCGGAATTCATTTATTTCTCTCAGGGTTGGCTTGCTTCGGTTTTGGCGCATTTCATGTAACAGGCTTGTATGGTCCTGGAATATGGGTATCGGATCCTTATGGACTAACTGGAAAAGTGCAATCTGTAAACCCGGCGTGGGGTGCGGAAGGCTTTGATCCTTTTGTTCCGGGAGGAATAGCTTCTCATCATATTGCAGCGGGAACGTTGGGCATATTAGCGGGCCTATTCCATCTTAGTGTTCGTCCGCCTCAGCGTTTATACAAAGGATTACGTATGGGAAATATTGAAACAGTACTTTCCAGTAGTATCGCCGCCGTCTTTTTTGCAGCTTTCGTTGTTGCTGGAACTATGTGGTATGGTTCGGCAACTACCCCGATCGAATTATTTGGTCCTACTCGTTATCAGTGGGATCAGGGATATTTCCAGCAAGAAATATATCGAAGAGTTGGCGCTGGGCTAGCCGAAAATCTTAGTTTATCAGAAGCTTGGTCGAAAATTCCTGAAAAATTGGCTTTTTATGATTACATCGGTAATAACCCGGCAAAAGGGGGATTATTCAGAGCGGGCTCAATGGACAACGGAGATGGGATAGCTGTTGGATGGTTAGGGCATCCCATCTTTAGAGATAAAGAAGGACACGAGCTTTTTGTACGTCGTATGCCTACTTTTTTTGAAACATTTCCGGTAGTTTTGGTAGATGGAGACGGAATTGTGAGAGCCGATGTTCCCTTTAGAAGGGCGGAGTCGAAGTATAGTGTCGAACAGGTAGGTGTAACTGTTGAGTTCTATGGTGGCGAACTTAATGGAGTCAGTTATAGTGATCCCGCTACTGTCAAAAAATATGCCAGACGCGCTCAATTAGGTGAAATTTTTGAGTTGGATCGTGCTACTTTGAAATCAGATGGCGTTTTTCGTAGCAGTCCAAGGGGATGGTTCACTTTTGGGCATGCTATATTTGCTTTGCTCTTCTTTTTTGGGCACATTTGGCATGGTGCTAGAACCTTGTTCCGAGATGTTTTTGCTGGTATTGATCCTGATTTGGATGCTCAAGTCGAATTTGGAACATTCCAAAAACTTGGGGATCCTACTACAAAAAGACAGGCAGTCTGATACAACAGGGCTCTGGTCTATATTTTGTTTTTTATTAGTTTTTTACCTTACATAAGTTGTAAGGTGCCGGATAAATTGGGAATCTCTATTTTTTCTTTGCCTCTTTTCCATTTCTTTATCTGGTAATCCCATCAAAAATGAATAGGTGTGGAAGCTATAATTGTAAACCACGATCGAATTTATGGAAGCATTGGTTTATACATTTCTATTAGTCTCTACTTTAGGAATAATATTTTTCGCTATATTTTTTCGAGAACCACCTAAGGTTCCTACTAAAAAGTGAAATGACTTTTTATTATCTCAATCTCAATTGAAGTAATGAGCCTCCCATATTGGGAGGCCTATTACTTCAATCAATTAGTCCCCGTGTTCCTCGAATGGATCTCTTAATTGTTGAGAGGGTTGCCCAAAAGCAGTATATAAGGCGTACCCAGTAAAGCTTACAAGTAAACCAGATATGAAGATGGCGACTAGGGTTGCTGTTTCCATTATTAGATAATTTCAAGATCACGATGGATCCACAACTATAATAAGATTATTTATTTACAACTACAACAAAATAGTATACAAAGTCAACAGATCTCAATCAACGAAATAAGATTTATGGCTACACAAACCGTTGAGGGTAGTTCTAAGTCTGGACCAAGACGAACTACTGTAGGTAATTTATTAAAACCATTAAATTCGGAATATGGTAAAGTAGCACCAGGATGGGGGACTACCCCCTTTATGGGAGTCGCAATGGCTCTATTTGCAATATTCTTATCTATTATTTTGGAAATTTATAATTCTTCCGTTTTATTGGATGGAATTTCAATGAATTAAATTAGGTTTCTAAGACTTATGAAGTTCTATTAAAAATAAAAAAAAAATTATTGGAACTTAGATTTCTAGGCCGTTCTGGTAGTTCGACCGTGGAATTCCTTTGTTTCGGTATTTCCGGAATATGAGTGTGTGACTTGTTATAATTGATCCTACTGATAGTACAGAGAATAGGTCTGTCATCTTGATAGAGATGCTTCTACCTCGTCGGATATTTCTATTTATGCTAGTATCCGGAACACGAAAGGGGTTTCTAGAGTAAATCAAGAAAAAAAATATTTGAACTATGATTCATACTTACTATTTATTCAGACCTCGTAACCGGATTCAAAAAAATTCAAAAAGAGGAAAGGCTTTTACTAAATCGAACCTTTTTTCTTTCTTTAAAATAATGTGCTTGCTTTGACTCAAGGTCAACTTTTTTTTTTGAATTTTGTTGAGTTATCACATTTATACTAGTTATTGAATAAGTAATGATCAAATGGTTCTTACTCATAGAACCTTTAAGCTTAGTTTTTGGCTAAATCATCGTGGTTTTTATAGTATGAATCTGAAGTTTCAATTGATTCATAGGGTCTCAACAAGAGAATTCCTATCAATAGTAAAACAATACTTAATTTGACTTACGCAAAAAAAAAAAAACAACAAATAAATATAAAAAATAGGAGAAAAGAAGACTCAAGAGGCCTAATCTAAACTATAGACGAGCTGACTTGATATTGGCATTATCATCACAAAGAAAAGATTCCGGATTTTTATTTCTTCATATCTTTGGGACAGATTGAATCAAGTTTATAACTAATAAGTTCCCAATTTTCTATTAAATATCCGTTAAAACCAGTATTTGTATGTTTCTGCTTGAGCCGTACGAGATGCAATTTTCATATACGGTTCTCGGGGGGGGTCGTCTTTACCTATCTCAATAAAGTATATGATTGGTTCGAAGAACGTCTAGAGATTCAGGCGATTGCAGATGATATAACTAGTAAATATGTTCCTCCTCATGTCAACATATTTTATTGCCTAGGGGGAATCACACTCACTTGTTTTTTAGTACAAGTAGCTACAGGTTTTGCTATGACTTTTTACTATCGTCCAACCGTAACAGAGGCGTTTTCCTCTGTTCAATACATAATGACTGAGGCAAACTTTGGTTGGTTAATCCGATCCGTTCATCGATGGTCGGCAAGTATGATGGTTCTAATGATGATCTTGCACGTATTTCGTGTATATCTTACAGGTGGATTTAAAAAACCTCGCGAATTAACTTGGGTTACAGGTGTAGTTCTGGGTGTATTGACTGCATCTTTTGGTGTAACGGGTTATTCCTTACCTCGGGACCAAATCGGTTATTGGGCAGTAAAAATTGTGACAGGTGTACCTGAAGCTATTCCTGTAATAGGATCACCTTTGGTAGAATTGTTACGTGGAAGTGCTAGTGTAGGTCAATCCACTTTAACCCGTTTTTATAGTTTACATACTTTTGTATTGCCTCTTCTTACTTCCGTATTTATGTTAATGCATTTCCCAATGATACGTAAGCAAGGTATTTCAGGTCCTTTATAAGGATCCTTTATAAAAAAGACGGATCATAGATATTTCTAATGGATCCTATATTGTTTAGGAAAGGCAAAATCATATTTCATTGCTACAAATGTGGATTATTGAAAAGAATAAGACATGTTATTTGGATATTTCTCTTCAACTCTTGAAGTATTCTATTTTTGATTTGATACAACATAGTTGAAGTGGATTCTACGAAGATAAAATGGATTATGGGAGTGTGTGACTTGAACTATTGATGGGGCCATGTGGATATAGAATTTTATCCGTCACATTGGAAATCACAACTAAATGTGTCTCCGCATCCAATCAACACGTAAGTCTCCTTACATATACAAGGATAGGCTGGTTCGTTTAAGGAGAGTTTTTTCTATGATCTCTATGTCATCCATGAACAGGCTCCGTAAGATCCCGTAGAATAAGTGATTCCGCATGATCCAAATTATGTTTATTACACTTCACTTTCACTTATTTATAGTATGGAAATGCATTCATTTCCTTTGCATGGATCCAGATCTATAATACTATCGGAGTGAAATAGGAGATCTAAGGAAGAACAGAGGCTAGACTTTCTTAGTAACAAGTAAATCCTTTGTATGTAAGAAGATTCGAGATAAGATATTATATGGATCGACATCAATTACAAATCATGAGACAATCCAAAAAGCACTTGATCATGATCAAGTTTGTACGCCCACTTGGATATTGAGCATTTAAGAACAGAATTTAGAATGAATAGTTACAACTCTATAAAATCGAATTCGAGAAATCTTTTCTTACATTATATATGTGTGGATATGGACGAAATCCATTTTTATAGGGATCCTTTTTTGCCATTCCTTTGATTTTTGCTCGAGCCGGATGATGAAAAATTATCATGTCCGGTTCCTTCGGGGGATGGATCCGTAAGAATTCACCTATCCCAATAACAAAGAAACCAGATTTGAATGATCCTGTATTAAGAGCTAAATTGGCTAAAGGGATGGGACATAATTATTATGGGGAACCCGCATGGCCCAATGATCTTTTATATATTTTTCCAGTAGTAATTCTAGGTACTATAGCATGTAACGTGGGTTTAGCAGTTTTAGAGCCCTCCATGATTGGCGAACCGGCGGATCCATTTGCAACTCCTTTGGAAATATTACCTGAATGGTACTTCTTTCCTGTATTTCAAATACTTCGCACAGTACCAAATAAGTTATTAGGTGTTCTTTTAATGGCTTCAGTACCACTAGGATTGTTGACAGTACCCTTTTTGGAGAATGTCAATAAATTCCAAAACCCATTCCGCCGTCCTGTAGCTACAACAGTCTTTTTAATCGGTACCGCAGTAGCACTTTGGTTAGGCATTGGAGCAACATTACCTATTGATAAATCTCTGACTTTAGGTCTTTTTTAAATTGACTTAACCCTGATACAGAGGAGGTATCTAGGGAATAATTCCTTCAAAGTGAATTTTCCCTAGATACATTTAATTTTGGATTTTATTATCAATTAATTCTGCAAATCTATAATATATTATAGGGGTTGCGCTGAAAATATGAAAATAAAAAAAAAAAGATGAAGTAATTGCAATGGATTTAAAATGAAAACTTATTCTTAGGTAAATCAATTGCGAAACGCTTCTGTAGAATGCTCAATATCTGGTTTACATCTTCCGTGCGAAAATATGCAATTCTCCTAAGATCCTCTTGACTGTTACTCAAAAGGTCCAATAATGTATGTATATTGGACCTTTTGAGACAATTATAGGTCCTGGAAGACAATTCTGATTGGTCAATAAAAATATATTTTAATGCAGTTCCTTTTTTGTTTTTCTTTAGATTAGATAATTCATTATGAAAAGTAAAAAGGGGTAAAGTAAATTTGTTTTTATTTTCTTGTAAATGAAAGTTTTCCTCCTCCGCGTGTAGAAAAGGAATAAATAAATCAATCAAATTACGAGAAGCCTCGTGAAGTGCTTCTTTTGGAGTTAAACTTCCATTTGTCCATATTTCGAGAAAAAGGATCTCTTGTTTTTCATTCCCATTCCCATAAGAATAAATACTATGATTCACATTTCGAACAGGCATAGATACAGCATCTATAGGATAACTTCCATCTTGAGAGTTATTTGTGGATTTTATACGATATCCACGATCTCTTTTGATTTGTAATCCAATACATAAATCAACAGGTTCCATCAGATTAGCTATATGCTGTGTAGTGTCAATTATTTCTACAGAAGGCGGTGAGATGATATCTTGAGCAGTTATGCATTTTGGGCCTTTGACGCAAATGGATGCGTCTCGAACCCCATACAGATTACTTCTCAATACTATTTCTTTCAAATTCATTAAAATTTCATGTACGGATTCTTCAATACCTACTATCGTCGAATATTCATGTGGTACCTTTTCAAATTTTGCACTTGTAATACACGTCCCTTCCATTTCTCCAAGCAAAACTCTTCGCATGGCAATTCCTATGGTATCCGCTTGACCTTTCTTAAGTGGGGACAGAATGAAACGTCCATAATAAAGACGTTTACTGTCTATTCTTGATTCAACACACTTCCACTGTAGTGTTCGATTGGATCCTGCTATTTCCTCTCGAACCATACTAATATTTTATTTTAAAATTAATTGGTGAATCATTTATTTCTCTTGAAATCCGTTTCATTTTTCTTTTTATACACGCCTTTTTTTAGGGGGTCTACATCCATTATGTGGCATAGGGGTTACATCACGTACGAAACTTAATAGTATACCACTTCTGCGAATGGCTCGTAGCGCTGCATCTCTTCCGAGACCAGGACCCTTTATCATGACTTCTGCTCGTTGCATACCCTGGTCAAGTACGGTACGAATAGCATTTGTGGCGGCTGCTTGGGCAGCAAAGGGTGTCCCTCTTCTTGTGCCTTTGAATCCCGAAGTACCCGCCGAGGACCAAGAAACTACCCGACCCCGTACATCTGTAACAGTTACAATAGTATTGTTAAAACTCGCTTGAACATGAATAATTCCTTTTGGTATTCTACGTCCATTTTTACGTAAACCAACACGCCCATTCCTACGTGAACCGCTTTTTTGTATAGGTTTTGTCATATTTTATCATCTCATAAATATGAGTAAGAAATATACGGAGATATCCATTTCATGTTTTGACCTTTTTTTTTTTTTTATGGGTCCTTTGTTTCGAAAGTTCCTCTTAAGAAAGATTATCCTTGTCTTTGTTTATGTTTCGGATTGGAACAAATCACTCTAATTCGTCCACGCCTACGAATCAGTCGACATTTTTCACAAATTTTACGAACGGAAGCCCTTATTTTCATATTTCTGATTCTCCACTTTAAAATTCTTAATCTATTCCTTGAAATCCTTGAAAGAAAAAAATCTATTTAATTTTTGAACTTCGAATTGTCTTCTCATGGGGCAAATGTTAGAAAAAATACTTAATCGTTTGAATCTTTGTTGCGAAGTCTATAAATTATACGTCCTTTGGTTGAATCATAACGACTTACTTCGATTTTGACTCTATCCCCTGGTAGTATTCGTATAAGACTGCGTCGGATCTTACCTGAAACATAACCTAGAATTATATCCTCGTTATCTAAACGGACTCGGAACATGCCATTGGGAAGCGATTCCGTAATTAAACCCTCATGAATCAATTTTTGTTCTTTCATTTCGGGTGTCCTCTTTTTGAAGTATCCACTAATTGAATAGCAGTCATATAACCCATTTTTCTTCTCTTTTTCATGGATACGAAATTAGAGACCAAATTAGGATAAAAGATTACAATATATAACACAAGGGTTCTCCCCCAATTTTTTGTAGTCGGGCTTCTCGATCCGTCATTATACCTCTAGAAGTGGAAATAATAGCAATCCCCATTCCACCTAAAATTTTAGGAATTCGTGGATAGTTACAATATATTCGTAGACCGGGTCGGCTGATGCGTTTTAAAATAGTTTTATGTATCCCTTTCCCAGCCCTTTTATGTGGGAGGGTTGAAACCAAGAAATGTTTGTTATGTTCCCGATGTTTTCTAACGTTTTCAATAAAACCCTCTTTTAGAAGTATTTTAACAATGTTTTCAGTCATCTTAGTAGATGTTATTCGAACGGTTTCCTTTTTATCCATGTCAGCATTTCTTATCGAAGTTATTATATCAGCAATAGTGTCTCTACTCATGATGAACTAGAATTCTTGTTGTCCTCTCATTTTGATATAATCAACATATTTTTTATCAATAATTAATATTAAAAATATATACTTGAGACACAATCCACTAAAGGATTGCTCTATTTCAGATCGGTCCATTTCAGATACTCTATCATAATTTTATTAAATTTTATTATAAGACTTCAGGGGCTAATGAGACTATTTTAGTGAAATTCAACTGTCTCAATTCTCGAGCAATTGCACCAAAAACTCGAGTTCCTTTTGGATTTCCTTCTTGATCAATAATAACTGCTGCATTGTCATCATATCGTATTATAATACCATTGTCACGTTTGAGTTCTTTACGTGTACGTACAATTACGGCTCTAATTATTTCTGATCTTTCTAGAGGCATATTGGGCACAGCCTCCTTAATTACAGCAACAATAACGTCACCAATATGAGCATATTGGCGATTACTAGCTCCTAAGACCCGAATACACATTAATTCTCGAGCCCCGCTATTATCCGCGACATTCAAAAGGGTTTGCGGTTGAATCATATCATTATTTTTTCTGCTCTTTCAGTGTAATTCAGTGTAAAGAGTGAAGGAAAAAAAGAAATATTATGTGTCTAGAAAAAAATAAGGAAATCCCTCTTATCGTTTCATACCAAATATCTCTTTAGTTATACATCCTTACCGTGCAATAAGAAATTGAGTTCGTATAGGCATTTTAGACGCAGCTATTTCAATAGCTGCTCTAGCTATAGTTTCTGATACTCCGCTCATTTCATAAAGTATTCGACCGGGTTTAACAACGGATACCCAATATTCGGGAGACCCCTTACCTGAACCCATACGTGTTTCTGCGGGTCTTAGTGTAACGGGTTTGTCGGGAAATATACGTATCCATATTTTTCCACCACGACGCGCGTATCGTGTCATTGCTCTTCGTCCAGCTTCTATTTGTCTAGCTGTAACCCAAGCGGGTTCAAGTGCCTGAAGAGCATATCTTCCGAAACAAATACGATTGCCTCGAGAAGATATTCCTTTCATTCTTCCCCTATGTTGTTTACGGAATCTGGTTCTTTTTGGGTTATAGTTGATGGTTGTTTCTTAATTCCATCTCTACTGCAGAACTGGACATGAGAATTTCTTCTCATCCAGCTCCTCACGAATAAAATAAGTCAATAATATTACTATTATGGATACACATGTATTTTCAATATAATATGGATTTTGAAATAATGTTAAATAAAATCATGGGATTTCTTGTATTTTTACATATATATAAATATTCTAATAAATTGTTAGACTCCAGTTAGCCATATATTTATTTTTTTTTACCTACGCAAAATAGGGTAATTTAATAAGTAAATAAAGAAGAGTTCGCGGGCGAATATGGACTCTTTTCTGCTTCTTCATTTGTAAGGGTCAACCCATGTTATGACCGTTCAAAAAAAAAAGGGTTTCTGGTTCGTTCCGCCATCCCTCCCAATGAATGATTAAGATCCGTTTTCAATGGAATCTTATACAGTCATGGGTTCCGTCGTTCCTATAGCTTCTCCGTTAATGATTAGGCCTGAACTCCGCAATGGAGCTCCCAACTAAATTAGTTTCTGAGTCAATCTCCTCAGTTTCTATTAACTCGGGCTCTTTACTTTGTTTTTATATCACAGTATTGATGCTTTATTACATTGCTTTTTATGAGATGATTCATAGACCATACATATTGGAATCATATTCCATTATATCATTGATATTTTCCTTCCTTCTTTCTATCATCCTCCCATTTATCCGCACCCCTTTTATTTTTACTTCATAAGCCTTCTTCATTTAATTGGATTTATTGTAATCCTATTTTTTATAAAATAAAATTGCAGTTGCTACAACTACATGATCACTACATCATATAGTGACTGCTTTGCGGGATCCCGACAATACGAAGCAATAAGTTAGTTATTAGTACATAGTTCTGTAGTGTAGGGGTTATTTTATTTATTTTTTTTAATCCCAGCTCTAAAGAAAAAACCAACGAGTCACACACTAAGCATAGCAATTCTACCAAATCAAATGATCAATCGAATTTTTATTCAACCTTATAGAAATAAAATTAGTATTTTTTGTGTGTTTTTGATTGAACGAAAAGAAAAAGAATTCCAATTTTTCATTTTTTGTTCTATCACAGGATGGAATAGCAAGACAAAAAAAGGGTCTATACTATTCTTCGTCTACAAATATCCAAATTTTTATGCCTAAGACTCCATATATAGTTCGAACTGTATAGGAACAATAATCAATTTTAGCGCGAATCGTTTGTAGGGGAACTCTGCCCTCTCTAATCCACTCCACGCGTGCAATTTCTTTTCCGTCGATACGGCCCGCTATTTGTATTTGAATTCCTTTTGTATCCGTTTGCTCAGTTAATTCAATAGCTTTTTTCATTGCTTTTCGAAAAGAAACTCTATTTTTTAGTTGTAAAGCTATATATTCTGCAAGAATATTAGGTTGTCCATAGGGTTTTTCCACTCTTGTGATAGCAATGTTGAGTCTCCGAGTTACAGAATTTAACTCTTTTTGTACATTCATTTGTAATTCTTCAATCCCTCGCGTTCGACCCTCCATTAGTAAATTAGGGAATCCAATATGAATTATGACTTGAATCAAATCAACCCTTTTTTGAATTCCTATACGTGCAATTCCTTCGAAACCAGAGGATATTCTCATATTTTTTTTTACATAATTCTTGATACAATCTCGTATTTTTTCATCTTCCTGTAGATCCGCAGAAAAACTTTTGGGTTGTGCGAACCAAAAGGAATGATGGCTTTGGGTTGTACCAAGTCTGAAACCAAGTGGATTTATTTTTTGTCCCATATTTTTCTATTATATTCGATCCATATGTTATTTTTTTATATGAATCTAGATCTTAGATTCATATAAAAATTATTTAGATTTATCTTTCAATACAATTGTTATATGACAGGTGGTTTTTTTTATTGCATAACTACGCCCTCGAGCTCGCGGTTTTAACTTTTTTACAATAACACCCCCATTGACTTCGGCTTTACTAATAAATAAATCTGCTTCGTTCAAACCCATATTGTGACTAGCATTTGCTGCCGCGGAATAAACCAATTTTAAAATGGGATAAGATGCTCGATAAGGCATAAGTTCAAGTATCATAAGTGTTTCTTCATAGGAACGTCCGCGAATTTGATCAATTACCCTTCGGGCTTTGAAAACAGACATATATATATGTTGAGCTAAAACTTTGACTTCTGTACGCGATCTCTTCGAGGTGTTCTTTATCATAAGGTTACCCCCCACCAATGAATGATGAGCAATTAATTATTCTATTTTTACTTAAATCTCAAATCTATATCTATCTAAAATCTATATATATATATCATTATATTACTTTTACTATATTATTTCTTTTTAATATATTATTTAGAGTTTTTTTTTATAGTTATTGTTATTTTTTTATATTTTGTTCATATATAACATTAAATGGGAAAAAAAGAAGTTTAATAAATAAATTTAAAAATTAACGACGAGATCTATTATCATTTTTCGCATGTTTACCAAAAGTTCGAGTAGGTGCGAATTCTCCCAACTTATGACCCACCATACGATCCGTTATATAAATGGGTAAATGCTCTTTTCCATTATGAATAGCGATTGTATGGCCAATCATTGTGGGTATAATGGTAGATGCTCTAGACCAAGTTACTATTATTTCTTTTTCCTCTTTCATATTGAGTTTTTCAATTTTTGCCAATAAATGATTAGCAACAAAGGGATTTTTTTTTAGTGAACGTGTCATAACTGAGAACTCCTTTTTTGTTTTTGTAAAAGCATCACAATACCAAACAAAAATAAAATAATGAATGATGGATGTAAAAAACGAAATACTTTATACTTTAACTTAAAAAATCAGAAATGGAATTCTGATGTGATGTAAGGGGCGGATGTAGCCAAGTGGATCAAGGCGGTGGATTGTGAATCCACCATGCGCGGGTTCAATTCCCGTCGTTCGCCCAATTCGAAAATGGGAAATATTCCTATTTACGACGACGAAGAATAAAACTATCACTATATTTTTTTCTTTTCCTACTTCTTCTTCCAAGTGTAGGATAACCCCAAGGGGTCATGGGTTTTTTTCTACCAATTGGGGCTCTCCCCTCACCGCCCCCATGGGGATGGTCTACAGGGTTCATAACTACTCCTCTTACTATAGGACGCTTACCTAGCCAACGCTTAGATCCGGCTCTACCCAAATTTTTTTGGTTCACCCCAACATTACCCACTTGTCCGACTGTTGCTAAGCAGTTTTTGGATATCAAACGGACCTCCCCAGATGGTAATCTTAATGTGGCCGATTTACCCTCTTTTGCAACCAGTTTCGCTACAGCACCTGCCGCTCTAGCTAATTGTCCCCCCTTTCCAAGTGTGATTTCTATGTTATGTATGGCCGTGCCTAAGGGCATATCGGTTGAAGTAGATTCTTCTTTTTTATCAATAAAAACCCCTTCCCAAACTGTACAAGCTTCTTCCAAAGCATACGGCTTTCTAGATGTATATGATGATATCTAGACAGATGGATCTTATATGAATCGTATGATGAAGTACCATATGAGTGGATATATAGGAATCCAAATCTGCCGAATCGCTCATGTTATGATCTTCCACATCCTAGGTCTCCCTGTTCCGTCATCTGGCTTATGTTCTTCATGTAGCATTCAGACCGAATGACTCTATGAAATTACGTCGATACTTCCACATATTACGGGTAACGTAGGAGACATCTCGATTTTTCCCCGGGGGATCCTTATAATTACCACAGCTTAGCTTTCAATTCGCCTCTGACCATCAAATTAAATGTGAATAACCCGTCTTCCTCTCTTTGAAACAAGGGGCGCTTCCGGTTCTGTCCGTGCTTCAAACAATTTGGTCTTCTCCATATTACCATATCTCTAGAGTCAATAATTTTCTATGAAGAACTACTGAACTCAATCACTTGCTGCCGTTACTCAACAGTTTTCTGTTGAGGTCTATCCCGTAAAGGTACTCAAATTGGATCAGTGATCGATTTCTAGGTTTCGTCGTAAACCTAATTGGTTACTTCCAATTACGTAAATCAATAGTTCAAACCGCACTCAAAGGTAGGGCATTTCCCATTGATATAGGAACTTCTGTACCAGAAACAATGGTATCTCCAATTATAGCCCCTCTGGGATGTAAAATATATCTCTTCTCACCATCCCCATAGTGTATGAGACAAATGTATGCATTTCGATTAGGGTCGTATTCTATGGTTACGATTCTACCAGATATGTCTTTTTCATTCCGTCGAAAATCGATTTTACGGTATAGACGCTTATGACCTCCCCCTCTATGCCCTGCGGTAATGATTCCTCTGGCATTACGACCTTTACCACAATGATGCTGTCCATAGATCAAATTATTTCGTGGATTGGATTTCACTTGACTGTCTACGGCTCCGTTGCGTGTGCTCGGGGTAGAAGTTTTGTATAAATGTATCGCCATGTTAATGTTATTAAGTATTTAGCTTTAAGTTCTTTTCTCTATAAGAGGTGGAATAGAATAACCCGGTTGAAGCGTAATGATCATACGTTTGTAATGCATTGTATGTCCCATAATAGGTCCCATTCTTCTACCCTTTCCAGGGAGTCGATGACTATTCATAGCTATTACCTTGACACCAAAGAAGAGTTCAACCCAATGCTTTATTTCTGTCCTAGTTGATCCTGATTCGACATTAGAAGTATATTGATTGTTCTCCAATAACCGAATACTTTTTTCTGTAAATACTGCATATTTGATTCCATCCATAAATCCATTTTCTTCCCTATGAGTTCCAGTATCGATAAGAATTCTAGTTCTTATTGTTCATATGTTATGTATGAATATACCATACCAATTCGTTATGTATGGATGATGAGATTCTATTGATACAGAGCCAATTCCAATAGACTTATTGAACGTTCCCATTGGTGTGCATCCAGCAGGAATTGAACCTACGAATTTGCCAATTATGAGTTGGGCGCTTTAACCATTCAGCCATGGATGCTTAACAGGGATCATCGTACATCGTGAATAACCAAATTCCAATTGAAATGAAATCTTTAGGAGGAATCAATGAAACGACATCAATTCAAATCCTGGATCTTGGAATTGAGAGAGATATTGAGAGAGATCAAGAATTCTCACTATTTCTTAGATTCATGGAGAAAATTCGATTCCGTGGGATCTTTCACTCACATTTTTTTCCACCAAGAACGTTTTATGAAACTCTTTGACCCCCGAATTTGGAGTATCCTACTTTCACCCGATTCACAGGGTTCAACAAGCAATCGATATTTCACGATCAAAGGTCTAGTACTGCTTATAGTAGCGGTCCTTATATCTCGTATTAATAATCGAAAGATGGTCGAAAGAAAAAATCTCTATTTGATGGGGCTTCTTCCTATACCTATGAATTCCATTGGACCCAGAAATGAGACATTGGAAGAATCCTTTTGGTCTTCCAATATCAATAGGTTGATTGTTTCGCTCCTGTATCTTCCAAAAGGGAAAAAGATTTCTGAGAGTTGTTTCATGGATCCGCAAGAGAGTACTTGGGTTCTCCCAATAAATAAAAAAAATCAAAAGTGTATCATGCCTGAATCTAACCGGGGTTCGCGGTGGTGGAGGAACCGGATCGGAAAAAAGAGGGATTCCTGTTGTAAAATATCCAACGAAACCGTAGCTGGAATTGAGATCTCATTCAAAGAGAAAGATAGCAAATATATGGAGTTTCTTTTTTTATCCTATACGGATGATCCGATCTGCAAGGACCATGATTGGGAATTGTTTGATCGTCTTTCTCCGAGGAAGAAGCGAAACATAATCAACTTGAATTCGGGACAGCTATTTGAAATCTTAGGGAAACACTTGATTTGTTATCTCATGCCTGGTTTTCGTGAAAAAAGACCAATCGAAGGGGAGGGTTTCTTCAAACAACAAGGAGCAGAGGCAACTCTTCAATCAAATGATATTGAGCATGTTTCCCATCTCTTCTCGAGAAACAAGTGGGGTATTTCTTTGCAAAATTGTGCTCAATTTCATATGTGGCAATTCCGCCAAGATCTCTTCGTTAGCTGGGGCAAGAATCAGCACGAATCGGATTTTTTGAGGAACGTATCGAGAGATAATTTGATTTGGTTAGACAATGTGTGGTTGGTAAACAAGGATCCTTTTTTTAGCAAGGTACGGAATATATCGTCAAATATTCAATATGATTCCACAAGATCCATTTTCGTTCAAGTAATGGATTCTAGCCAATTGAAAGCATCTTCAGAATTTCTTGGGAATCCTACAAGATCAATTCGTTCTTTTTTCTCTGACAAATGGTCAGAACTTCATCTGGGTTCGAATCCTACTGAGGGGTCCACTAGAGATCAGAAATTTGTGAAGAAAAAACAAGATGTTTCTTTTGTCCTTTTCAGGCGATCGGAAAATAAAGAAATGGTTGATATATTCAAGATAATTACGTATTTACAAAATACCGTCTCAATTCATCCTATTTCATCAGATCCGGGATGTGATATGGTTCCGAAGGATGAACCACAAGATATAGACAGTTCCAATAAGATTTCATTCTTGAACAAAAATCCATTTTTGGGTTTATTTCATCTATTCCATGACCGGAACAAAGGGGGATACATGTTACGCCACAATTTGGAATCAGAAGAGAGATTTCAAGAAATGGCAGATCTATTCACTCTATCAATAACCGAGCCGGATCTGGTGTATCATAGGGGATTCACCTTTTCTATTGACGGATTGGATCAAAAAAAATTCTTCAATGGGTCCAGAGATGAATCGAAAAAGAAATCCTTATTGGTTCTACCCCCTCTTTTTTATGAAGAGAATGAATCTTTTTATCGAAGGATCAGAAAAAAATCGGTACGGATCCACTGCGGGAATGATTTGGAAGATCCAAAACGAAAAAGAGTGCTATTTGCTAGCAACAACATAATGGAGGGAGTCAATCAATATGGATTGATCCGAAATCTGATTCAAATCCAATATAGCACCTGTGGGTACATAAGAAATGTATCGAATCGATTCTTTTTAATGAATAGATCCGATCGCAGTTTCCAATACGGAATTCAAAGGGATCAAATAGGAAATGATACTCTGAATTATATAACTATAATGAAATATACGATCAACCAACATTTATCGAATTTGAAAAAGAGTCAGAAGAAATGGTTTGATCCTCTTATTTCTCGAACCGAGAGATCCATGAATCGGGATCCTGATGCATATAGATACAAATGGTCCAATAGGAGCAATAATTTCCAGGAACTTTTGGAACATTTCGTTTCTGAACAGAAGAACCGTTTTCAAGTAGTGTTTGATCGATTACGTATTAATCAATATTCGATTGATTGGTCCGAGGCTATCGACAAAGAAGATTTGTCTAAGTCACTTCGTTTCTTTTTGTCCAAGTCACTTCTCTTTTTGTCCAAGTCAGTTCCTTTTTTCTTTGTGAGTATCGGGAATATCCCTATTCATAGGTCCGAGATCCATATCTATGAATTGAAAGGCCCGAATGATCAACTCCGCAATCCGTTATTAGAATCAATAGGTGTTCAAATCGTTCATTTGCATAAATTGAAACCCTTCTTATTGGATGATCATGATACTTCCCAAAGACCGAAATTCTTGATCCATGGAGGAACAATATTACCATTTTCGTTCAATAAGATACCAAAGTGGATGATGGACGCATTCCATACTAGAAATAATCGCAGGAAATCCTTTGATAACGCGGATTCCTATTTCTCAATGATATCTCACGATCGAGACAATTGGCTGAATCCCGTGAAACCATTTCATAGAAGTTCATTGATATCTTCTTTTTATAAAGAAAATCGACTTCGATTCTTGAATAATCCACGTCACTTCTGGTTCTACTGTAACAAAAGATTCCCTTTTTATGTGGAAAAGACCCGTATCAATAATTATGATCTCACATATGGCCAATTCCTGAATATCTTGTTCATTCGCAACAAAATATTTTCTTTGTGCGTCGGTAAAAAAAAACATATTTTTTTGGAGAGAAAGACTATTTCACCAATCGAGTTACAGGTATCTGACATATTCATACCTAAGGATTTTCCACAAAGTGGTGACGAAACGTATAACTTGTACAAATCTTTCCATTTTCCAATTAGATTCGATTCATTCGTTCGTAGAGCTATTTACTCGATCGCAGACATTTCCGCAACACCTGAACAAATAGTCAATTTGGAAAAAACTTATTGTCAGCCTTTTTCAGATATGAATCTATCTGATTCAGAAGGGAAGAACTTGCATCAGTATCTCAGTTTCAATTCAAGCATGGGTTTGATTCCCACTCCATGTTCTGAGAAAGATTTACCATCCGGAAAGAGGAAAAAACGGAGTCTTTGTCTAAAGAAATGCGTTGAGAAATGGCAGATGTATAGAACCTTTCAACGAGATAGTGCTTTTTCAAATCTCTCAAAATGGAATCTGTTCCAAACATATATGCCATGGTTCCTTACTTCGACAGGGTGCAAATATCTAAATTTCGCCCTTTTAGATACTTTTTCAAACTCATTGCCGATACTAAGTAGCAGTCAAAAATTTGTATCCATTTTTCATGATATTATGCATGGATCAGGTATATCACGGCCAATTTCTCAGAAAAAATTGTGGGCGATTCTTTCACAATGGACTCTGATAAGTGAGATTTCGAGTAAGGGTTTACAGAATCTTTTTCCGTCCGAAGAAAGGATTCATCGAAATAACGAGTCACCCGTTCCATTGATATGGACACATCTGAGATCAACAAATGCTCGGGAGTTCCTTTATTCAATGCTTTTCTTTCTTCTTGTTGCTGGATATTTCGTTCGTATACATCTTCTCTTTGTTTCCCGAGTCTCTAGTGAGTTACAGATAGAGTTAGAAAAGATCAAATCTTTGATGATTCCATCATACATGATTGAGTTGCGAAAACTTCTGGATAGGTATCCTACATCTGAACTTAATTCTTTCTGGTTAAAGAATCTCTTTCTAGTTGCTCTGGAACAATTAGGGGATTCTCTGGAAGAAATACGGGGTTCTGCTTCTGGCGGCAACATGCTATTAGGCGGTGGTCCCGCTTATGGGGTCAAATCAATACGTTCTAGTTCTAATAAGAAATATTTGAATAGAAATCTCATCGATATCCTCGATCTCCTAAGTATCGTACCAAATCCCATCAATCGAATCACTTTTTCGAGAAATACGAGACATCTAAGTCGTACAAGTAAAGAGATCTATTCATTGCTAAGAAAAAGAAAAAACGTGAACGGTGATTGGATTGATGATAAAATAGAATCCTGGGTCGCGAACAGTGATTCGATTGATGATGAAGAAAGAGAATTCTTGGTTCAGTTCTCCGCCCTAACGACAGAAAAAAGAATTGATAAAATTCTATGGAGTCTGACTCATAGTGATCATTTATCAAAGAATGACTCTGGTTATCAAATGATTGAACAACCAGGATTAATTTACTTACGATACTTAGTTGACATTCATCAAAAGTATCTAATGAATTATGAGTTCAATAGATCCTGTTTAGCGGAAAGACGGATATTCCTTGCTCATTATCAGACAATCGCTTATTCACAAACCTCGTGCGGGGCTACTAGTTTTCATTTCCCATCTCAGGGAAAACCCTTTTCGCTACGCTTATCCCTATCCTTTTCTAGGGGTATTTTAGTGATAGGTTCTATAGAAACTGGGCGATCCTATTTGGTCAAATACCTAGCGACAAACTCCTACGTTCCTTCCATTACGGTATTTCCGAACAAGTTCCTGGATGACAAGCCTAAAGGTTTTATTGATGATATCGATATTGATGATAGTGACGATATCGATATTGATGATAGTGACGATACCCATATTAATGATGACCTTGATACAGAGCTGCTAACTATGTATATGACGCCGAAAATAGACCGATTTGATATCACCCCTCAATTCGAATTAGCAAAAGCAATGTCTCCTTGCATAATATGGATTCCAAACATTCATGATCTGTATGTGAATGAGTCGAATTATCTCTCCCTCGGTCTATTAGTGAACTATCTCTCCAGGGATTGTGAAAGTAGAAATATTCTTGTTATTGCTTCGACTCATATTCCCCAAAAAGTGGATCCCGCTTTACTAGCTCCGAATAAATTAAATACATGCATTAAGATACGAAGGCTTCTTATTCCACAACAACGAAAGCACTTTTTCATTCTTTCATATACTAGAGGATTTCACTTGGAAAAGAAAATGCTCCATACTAACGGATTCGGGTCCATAACCGTGGGTTCCAATGTACGAGATCTTGTAGCACTTATCAATGAGTCCCTATCCATTAGTATTACACAGAAGAAATCCATTATAGAAACTAATACAATTAGATCAGCTCTTCATAGACAAACTTGGGATTTGCGATCCCAGGTAAGATCGGTTCAGGATCATGGTATATTTTTCTATCAAATAGGAAGGGCTGTTGCACAAAATGTACTTCTAAGTAATTGCTCCATAGATCCTATATCTATCTATATGAAGAAGAAATCATGTAAGAAAAGGGATTCTTATTTGTACAAATGGTACTTCGAACTTGGAACGAGCATGAAGAAATTAACGATACTTCTTTATCTTTTGAGTTGTTCCGCCGGATCGGTCGCTCAAGATCTTTGGTCTTCCCTCGAACCCGATGAAAAAAATGGGATCACTTCTTATGGATTCGTTGAGAATGATTCTGATCTAGTTCATGGCCTATTAGAAGTGGAAGGCGCTCTGGTGGGATCTTCACGGACAGAAAAAGATTGCAGTCAGTTTGCTAATAATCGAGTGACCTTGCTTCTTCGGTCCGAACCAAGGAATCCGTTAGATATGATGCAAAATGAATCTTTTTCTCTCGTTGATCATAGATTTCTATATGAAAAATACGAATCGGAGTTTGAAGGAGGAGAAGGAGCCGTCGACCCGCAACAGATAGAGGAGGATTTATTAAATCACATAGTTTGGGCTCCTAGAATATGGCGCCCCTGTGGCAATCTATTTGATTGTATCGAAAGGCCCAATTCATTGGGATTTCCCTATTTAGCCAGGTCATTTCGGGGCAAGCGGATCATTTCTCATAAAGAGAATGATTCGGAATTCTTGCAGAGTGGAACCATGCAGACACGAGATAGATCTTCCAAAGAACAAGGCTTTTTTCGAATAAGCCAATTCATTTGGGACCCCGCGGATCCATTCTTTTTCCTATTCAAAGATCAACCCTTTGTCTCTGTGTTTTCACGTCGAGAATTCTTTGCAGATGAAGAGATGTCAAAGGGGCTTATTACTTCCCAAAAAAATACTCCCACATCTATATATAAACGCTGGTTCATCAAGAATACGCAAGAAAAGCACTTAGAATTGTTGATTCATCGCCAAAGATGGCTTAGAACCAATAGTTCATTATATAATAGGTCTTTCCGTTCTAATACTCTATCCGAGAGTTATCAATATTTATCAAATCTGTTCCTATCTAACGGAACGCTATTGGATCAAATGACAAAGACATTGTTGAGAAAG